GCAGGATTCCTTTGTATAGAATAAGAAAGAGTGAATTAAGAAATTTCATCGTAAATGTGAAATACTTATAAAAAGAAAAATACGGGTACGGGAGCGATAAAAAAGATGCAGGGTCGGGTGTCTACTTGGTTAGTCAAGCATGGGCTAGTTCACAGGTCGTTGGGTTTCGATTATCAAGGAATAGAGACTTTACAAATAAAGCCCGAGGATTGGCATTCTATTGCTGTCATTTTCTATGTATATGGTTACAATTATCTGCGTTCCCAATGTGCTTATGATGTAGCACCGGGCGGACTCTTGGCTAGTGTATACCATCTTACGAGAGTAGAATGTGGCGTGGATCAACCGGAAGAGGTATGCATAAAAGTTTTTGTTCCAAGGAATAACCCCGGGATTCCGTCCGTTTTCTGGGTTTGGAAAAGTGCGGATTTTCAAGAAAGGGAATCATATGATATGTTGGGAATCTCTTATGATAATCATCCACGGCTGAAACGTATTTTAATGCCGGAAAGTTGGATAGGGTGGCCCTTACGTAAGGATTATATTGCTCCCAATTTTTATGAAATACAAGACGCTCATTGAATGAGAAGAAAGAAATCATCATTTACAGAACTCCGTATATTCAAGTAATATTTATACGCTCTTTTCTAGATCAAAGAGAGGAATTGAGGTTTCCCTCATACTATGCTATGGGTAAGCTAAATAAATACAAAAAAAAAGACAATTAGGAATTCAGGGAGATTCTAAAATTTGGATTTGGAAGATACTTATTTCGGATGAGTCGAATCAATAGGATGAACTAAAAAGGTGTTCTGTACCAGAAACTTGACTTTGTACCGCGAGCAGTGCTTAAAAAAAAGGGCTCTAGAAGGTGGGCTAAAACTATGAAAGAAAACGCAAAGAAATAAAAAAAAAGATAAAAAAAAAGAGAGGTATATTTCCAGACACTTGGCAACCCTCTCTCAAAAAATGGGATAATAAATTGGATAGAGTAGAGACTCATATAAATAGAAATTGCCGAGAACCAGATTTGAACTGGCGACACGAGGATTTTCAGTCCTCTGCTCTACCGGCTGAGCTATCCCGACCATTCCCAAAGCATCATCCTTTATTTTATTAGATGGCTTAAGTTTCTGTCAATTAAAACGACGAAAAGCTGTTTGAAATCTTTTCCACGCCCCTTATTTAGTAGATCCTTAACAAAAAAAAGAGGACATTGTACAAAACGCGTAATGTAATAATACGGATTCTGAATCCTTCAAGAAATCAAATGAGGGTTCCTGGGCCACCCCCTTTGTACGTGTGTCATATATATCGCAAGCTCGGTGATAAGAGGAAAAAAGGAGAAGAAATGAGAAAGATAACAAATTTTGAAACTGCTTTTCAATTCAAAAGCAGCAAAGAGTTAGGTCGTCGAAGGATACTTTTTGGGGATAGAGGGACTTGAACCCTCACGACTTTTAACGTCGACGGATTTTCCTCTTACTATAAATTTCATTGTTGTCATTATTGACATGTAGAACGGGACTCTCTCTTTACTCTCGCCCGATTAATCAGTTATTCAAAAGATCCATCAGACTTTGGGGTCAATGATTTGATCAATAAATATTCGATTCTTATATAAAAATTCTATATATATGTACTCGGGTTCGCATTAATCATTTGAAATCATTTGAAGCAATCTTTGAGATATCTACGTATAGGTTTACCCTCGCCCTTTCTGAAGGTTCGATAGAGGGCAACGTAACGCAGCCGACTCCATTTGTTAGAACAGCTTCCATCGAGTCTCTGCACCTCTCCTTTTTTTTATTATTCTCGCTTTCTGAGTCCCTCTTCATTTTCGTAAAACAGGATTTGGCTCAGGATTGCCCCTTTTTTATTCCAGGGTTTCTCTGAATTTGAAAGTTATCACTTAGTAAGTTTCCGTACTAAGGCTCAATCCAATTAAGTCCGTTGCGTCTACCAATTTCGCCATACCCCCCTTTCTTTTTGTTTTGAGTTGAGATTTGTTTTCCGATTTTTGAAATTAAAATTAGATAGAGACCTATTCCTATATCTAAGGCTAAGGTTTTTTATTGCCCGCTTTCTTTCATCTCGATTCTATCGGAGACCCGCTTTATTCTAAAAGAATTCTATCATTTCTTTTCCCGCAACTCAATCTATATGGATAGATCCATATATTAAACAAGGTATATTTGCTTCCTTTCTCTCATTTTTGAGATCTCATTTTGAATACTCGAACGGTCCGCTCTTTCTTTATTTTTTTTTTTTTTATCTTTCCTTAGGGGGAATGCTATGCTATATAACATAAAAAAAATGAAATATTAATCTATTCTAATTAGAATAGAGTAGAAAATTAGAATAGAGTAGAATAGATTTACTCTTTATTATAAAAATAGAAAAAAAATTAGATTAGAGTATACAAATAAATTATCAAATTTATTTGATAATATATAAGACGCAAATTTATATACAATATTAGAATTAATAATGAATACGG